GTTTCTTTTGAAGCCAAAAGGGATTTTCCTTGATACCTAACATAATGCACGAACGGATCCTTAAACAACCAAAGATTACTTTGAAAATCTTTAGAAAAGACTTCTACAAGACGCTCTATTTTTCCATAGAAATAGATTCGTTCAAGAAAGATTCCAGAAGATGTTGATTGTAAATGAGAAGATTGTTTGCGGAGAAAGAAAAAAAGGGATTCGTATTCATATACATGAGAATTATATAAGAAGAAGAAGAATCTTTGATTTATTTTTGAAAAAGAAGAGCTAGTTTTCTTTAGGATAATAAAAGTATTCCAATACTCGTGTAGAAAGAATCGTAATAAATGCAAAGAAGAGGCATCTTTTACCCAAAAACGAAGAGTTTGAACCAAGATTTCCGGATGGACAGGGTGGGGTATTAGTATATCTAACACACAATTTAAATGTGAAAGATTGTCCTCTAAAAAAGGAAATATTGAATGAATTGATCGTAAATTATGAGATTGGAATGTCTTTTTCCGTTCTAGTTCTAGAACGGATATTAGTCGTAGAGAAAAAGGTATTTCGACAATAAATGAAAATCCCTCGGATATTATTTGATAATACAAATTTTTGTTGCGCCCGAAAATTTGATTTTTGTTAGAATTTTTAACAGAAATAAAAAAAAAATTCTGTTGATACATTCGAGTAATTAAACGTTTCACAATTAGTAAACTAGATTTCTTGTCATAACCTGAATTTTCTAAAAAAATTGATTGATTTAAATCATGATCATGAGCAAGTGCATAAATATACTCTTGAAGTATAAGTGGATATTGAAAGTCGTGTTGTTGAGATCTATCTAGCTGTAAATATCTTTGAAGTTCCTCCATTTGAAATTCTATTTGAACCAAAAGTAGAAGATTGGGAGGATTATGAAATGATACATAGTGCGATACAGTAAAAACAAGGTATTATCTAAAAATAGATACCTCGGAGACAGATAAACTTACCAACAGATTCTCTACCCTCTTTTTTCCATTTCATTAGTCTATGTTCATTAGACTATGTTATAGTCTAATAAAACAAGATGGTTAGAAATCCTTTATTTTTTTCAACCTAATCGCTCTTTTGATTTTGGAAAAAACTGTCTTTATCAACATACTGCTTCTTCTACACACACATCTCCATTCTATATTAGGGAATGGCAATAATTAGGATTCATTAACAGAAAGAAATCAAAAAAAAGAGAATCCACTCATGGGGGGAAAGCTTTTCCCGCATCAGGTACTAATCTATTTTTAACATGTAATTAGATGGGGAATTATTCAAATCAAGAAGAAAAGCCCGTTACTTTTTCTTTCCCTATTATAATGAATTGAAATTGAAGCCCTAGAGCCTTATCCATTTATTAATTCGACCCAACTTCATTTTGTTCCTTCCAAGAATTCCAATAAGGTTTTAGCCCGATCAAAATCAAATATTCTCAGAACTATCCGTTGCTCCGACCTGCTCTTTTTTCCATTCATTCCCTTTCTTCAGGATCAGTCGTGGTCTTACAAACTTTACCGATGGTATGGACGAATCCTTCCCTTCATCCAAATGTGTAAAAGATCTTAGCCGCACTTAAAAGCCGAGTACTCTACCGTTGAGTTAGCAACCCCAAAATAAAAAATGTGTAGATACAATCAGAATAAATTAAAAAAGAGAAAAAGTATAAAAAGTATAGATAAATGCAAAATAGACCCCTCTTTTTTTAGATTATCTACTTTTTCAATAAGATTTCAATAAAAAGGACTCTTTAGTATCCTTGTATTCTTTAGTATCCTTGTATTAAAGGACCCACCACTTGAAATGAAAGTAAAACCGAAACCTATGGGCCAGAAATAAAAAGATCCACTTCATTTATCACGATGAATTATATTTGTTCGATACACTGTTGTCAATATAAATGTTGACAAAAAAAGAATACAATGGAAAAAACTCAAAATAGAATTTTTCTAATTTTATTTCAAATTCATATTTAATATATTTTTAAATATATTAATTTTAATTAAATTAAAAATTAAATAAGAACTTGTGGCACCATATATCTAATTCTAACCTACACAGATATAAAAAGATATAAAAAGTATAAAATAAATAAAAAGTAAGAAGTGAAATGAAAAAAATCTCGGATTTCTTTTATCCATAATGAATAATATAGTCAATCCATCTAAGTGGAATAAGCAAACTTGATTCCTTTTTTATTAGTAGAATTCCAATGAAACTAACCAATTGAAGGGAATGTCCACGTTTTTTTAAAAAAGAAAGTTTTGTCATTCTAAAACATAGGATTGAGTAGAAGTAAGGATGAAGGATATATAATGATAAAATAAATCGATATGGATAGAGCGGAAAAGGGGGGTAGTAACTTATATATTATTTTTTTTGTATCCCCCCTTAATTTTTTTGTATTTCCTTAATTGAATTCCGTTTGATTAAGGCGAAGTTCCTTAAAAAGCCCCTTCTTCTTTAAAATATCCCGAACAGTTCCTGTAGGTTGAGCACCCCTTTCAAGGAAGTATAGAATAGAAGGAACGTTTAAATAAGTTTCATTCTTTATCGGATCATAAAAACCCAGTTTCTGAAGATCTTTTCCTTCTCTTCGGGATCGAACATCAATTGCAACGATTCGATAGACGGCTCATTGGGATAGATATAGATGAACAATACCCCCCCGAGAAACGTATAGGAAGTTTTTTCCTCGTACGGCTCAAGATAAAATGATTTGGTTTGAAGTTTTGTCTGTGTATGGAATTCAAATAAATGACAAATGAATTAGACTCTTATTTAATTCCATTCACCCTTTTCTTCTTCCTTCTTATTCTTATATTCTTAAAAAAGGAAACCGTTCATTCGTACTCATAACTCAAGTTGGCTAACTGTCAAATAGTTCAAAGAAAAATCTTTATTGAGTAGTCTTTACCCCCTTTTTTTGTTTGTCTCGTTTCAAATCTATTTATATTCTTTTTCCGTTATTGAGACAATTAAAATGGTGTTTCCTTGTTCTAGAATCCTTTATCTTTGTTTTATTTTAAATCATTAGGTTTAGACATTACTTCGGTGTTTCTTAATCCTTTCAAAATGGCAGCAACATACCTTTTTTTGTGATTTCAAGAATCCTGTGGACGACTGATTCCGAGTGATACACTTTGTATCAAAAAAGTTTGATCAACAAAATGTCCTTTTGAATTGGAAACTTGCTCGAAGTGGATTCTTTCGATTTCTATATCGAAGATATATTTACGAAGTTGTTCAATTTATTGATTTTAACCCTAGATCCTTGCCCCGAGAAATGAATACTTTCTTTTTTACTCGAGCTTCATCATGCACTATTTACATTACAACCCAACAAAAAGAGAGGTTCCTGTGGAACAGAACAAATGATGTCGAGCGAAGAGCACCTTCATTCCTATATAAAATGGTGGATGTAAGAATCCACAGCGGATCATGTCTTTCAAGTCGCACGTTGCTTTCTACCACATCGTTTCAAACGAAGTTTTACCATAACATTCCTCTAATTTAGAAGCGGCATGGAGTTGATTCAATCATGGAATCATGAATAGTCATTGGTTCAATTCAATATGGTGCATATATGGTGCATAGATATTGTAATCTATGCACTTTTCTTCTCTATATATACGGGTAAATAATAAATAATAAAGATTATTCTTTTCTGAAGAAGTCTTAGCAAGACCCCCTCTTTAACATACATAAATAGAAAAATAACACGAAGAAATGAAATCTGCATCTTCAAGTGACTTAACTTAATAAGATAGGTTGTAATAGGTTGTCCTATTTTCTACTTTTTGAGTATCGAAGATTAAACTATTTTTAATAGGGAATCATTCCAAATATTTATTAAATTCTATATTTTTCTATAAAATGAATAAAATTTTCAATTATGTCTCAACCGTTACATAGATTTTCTATTCTTCATTAGGTCCAAACAAAAATACCTAAAAATAAAATGAGATTCAAAGAAAACGAATCAGTTACATGACTATCTATTAATAAGATTCGAGCAAGCACAGATATTAAAATTTATACCTTCCCTTGCTCTTTTTTTTTAGCCTAACTCATTACTATTAAGATAGTTCACTCTATTGACTAATGAATTCACCAAGAACTTCCTATTGTTTAGGATGAATTAAGAGATATACAGAAAATAATAAATAAAAAGGGGGGGCTCCCTTATTTACTTTACTTACGGAATAGATTCTTTATTATCTCGATTCAAAACGTACCCATCCTTAAATATATATTTAATATATATTTGTCTATTTGACATTTGGATATTTGTTCAAAACAATTTTTAGATTGGATATGCTCTGGGACGGAAGGATTCGAACCTCCGAATAACGGGACCAAAACCCGTTGCCTTACCACTTGGCCACGCCCCATTTCTAGTCAAGACTAATAATTAATATTAATAAAGAATATTAAAGATAAAGAAAATATACTATATATTATATTAGTAGTTATTATTAGTATTGGTTGTTTGTCAACTGCAGTCCAAATATCTATAGAATAGATTCCTGTGCTTTTGCTAAGTGTAGGTAGATAACTTAACTGAATTTATTGATCATTACATATAATTCAATTAAGATATTGTATGAAAATATGATTTCTTCTATATTCTCATTGAGAATGAGAAGATTTTTGATTGGGTGGGTTTAAAGAAGGATTTTTTTGTCTACCTTACTTACTTTTTCCTTATATCCATAATTCAATCAAAATGCAATTATCTGCAAGAACAAAATGTCTGTTATGCTTAATATCTTTAGTTTGATCTGTCTTAATTCTGCCCTTTATTCGAGTAGTTTTTTCTTAGGCAAATTGCCTGAGGCCTATGCTTTTTTGAATCCAATCGTAGATTTTATGCCAGTCATACCTTTGTTTTTTTTTCTCTTAGCCTTTGTTTGGCAAGCTGCTGTAAGTTTTCGATAAGATCTTTAATAATATCCTAGAAAATTCATAATTTA